CCCTTACTTCGTTGGCTAAACCATCTAACAGAACCCGGAACATACCATTAGTAAGTTGTTCAGTAATTAAACCTCGAGGAATCCCCCTTTTTTCACAACACAAAAGGAAGCTTCAAATACAATTCGGATAGAAGAATAATTACCATATATAACACAAAATTTCTCCGCCGATTCTTTCTAGTCGAGCCGCTTGGTCTGTCATTATACCCCGAGAAGTAGAGAGAATTACAATCCCCATCCCATCTAAAATTCTAGGAATTCGTTCATAGTTAAAATAGATTCGTAGACCGGGGCGACTAATTCGTTTTAAATTGAAAATGGGTCTATACGGTCCTTTCCTATTCCTTCTATGTCGTAGGGTTAAACCCAAAAACTCTTTTTTGTTTTCCACGAATTTCCTGACGTTTTCTATAAAACCCTCTCGCAAAAGTATTTTAACAATGTTTTCGGCGATGTTAGTATATGCTATTTGAACCGTTCCTTTTCGATTCATATCAGCATTTCGTATATAAGTTATTATGTTAGCAATAGTGTCCTTGCCCATGATAAATTCCAAATTTTGTTGCTTTCAAATTTTGATATAATCAACATGTTCTTTTTTTTTATGAAAATTATTAAAAGTATATGCGTGAGACATACTCTACTAAATTTGTATTTATCTATTGTATTTTAATACTATGGATATAGCGCGGTCTCATCTTATAATACTTCAGGCGCTAATGAAACAATTTTAGTAAAATTCAACTGTCTCAATTCTCGGGCGATCGCACCAAAAACTCGAGTTCCCCTTGGATTTCCTTCTTGATCAATGACAACTGCAGCATTGTCATCATAACGTATTATCATACCGTTATCCCGTCTGAGTTCTTTACAGGTACGTACAATTACAGCTCTGATCACTTCGGATCTTTCTAGAGGCATATTTGGTACTGCTTCTTTGATCACAGCAACAATAACGTCACCAATATGAGCATATCTACGATTACTGGCTCCTATGATTCGAATACACATCAATTCTTGGGCACCACTATTGTCCGCTACATTCAAATGGGTTTGAGGTTGAATCATATCGTTTTTTGAATCGGTTTTTTTAATGTTTAATTTAAAGTAAAGCACTGAAAGGTCGAAGTCAAAAAAAATAAACCCGCATTTTTTTATATCCAAGATTTATTTTCCTTGGTTTGACATTTCCTATCCAGAAATAATGAATTGAGTTCTTATAGGCATTTTGGACGTCGCTATTGAAATAGCCTTTCGAGCGATATTTTCAGCGACTCCACTCATTTCATAAAGTATTCTACCCGGTTTAACGACGGCTACCCAATATTCGGGGGACCCTTTGCCGGACCCCATACGGGTTTCTGTGGGTCTTACTGTAACGGGTTTGTCTGGAAATACGCGTACCCATATTTTTCCATCACGCCGTACATTTCGTGTCATTGCTCGACGCCCTGCTTCGATTTGTCTAGATGTGATCCAAGCGGGTTCAAGTGCTTGAAGAGCATATCTGCCGAAACAAATATGATTACCTCGATAAGATATTCCTTTCATTCTTCCTCTATGTTGTTTACGGAATCTTGTTCTTTTGGGGTTATAATTGACGGTTCTTTCTCAATTCCATCTCTACTACAGAACTGGACATGAGAGTTTCTTCTCATCCAGCTCCTCACGAATGAAAGGACTAAAAAAGATTTTATCAAGATATACAGGGATTTAATGAATAATATACTGAAGCATAGTATTCTTTGAAATTTATAAATTTCATCTAATTAATCTTAATCTATTTTTTTATCATTATAAAAATCTTTATTTTCTTTTACCTTTTACTATATCGGGTCGATCAAAATTAATCAATCCAATAAAATCAAACTTTCGCGGGCGAATATTTACTCTTTCAATATCTAGTTCAGTTGTAGGGTTAGTTCATGACCTCTCCCAATAAAAGACTAGTTTAGTTCCCGGGTTCGTTCCGCCATCCCACCCAACAAATCATTAAGATTCATTTCCAATAGAATCTTCTTTATTCACGGGTTCCGTCGTTTCCATTGCTTCTCGATTAATGGTTAGGTCTGAATTCTCCAACGGAGTCCGTAATTAAATTTTTTCTTAAGTCAATTTTCTCAGTTTTTATTGGCTCGAGGCTCTTTATTTTTTTGTTCTATGAACTGATTCATATAATTATGGATGAATCATTATTGATGCTGTATTACACTGTTCTTTATGAGATGACTCACAGACCTTACATCCTTACATATTGGAATTCTATATCGTTGATATTTTATTTCTCTCTTTCTCTCATCCTTCCATTTATCCGCATGTTTTTCTATTTTTCTTCACAACATATAACTTCACAACCAATAATCAAATTGGGTTTTTGTCTTTCTGGAAAAAAACATTTCAGTTGCTACAACGATATGATCAATATATTCTATCTTGACTGGTTCTTTGGATTCAGATAATGCGAAGCAATGAGTTGGTTATTAGTGCTATAATTATTAGT